AATCCCTCCGATATCATTTGAGAATACAAATTTTTGTTGTACCCAAAAAATTTATTTTGATTCGAATCATTAACGGAAATAATAAAATGATTCTGTTGATACATTCGACTAATTAAACGTTTTATAATTAGTAAACTAGATTTCTTGTCATAACCTACATTATCCAACAAAACGGATCTATTTAAACCACGATCATGAGCAAGTGCATAAATATACTCCCGAAAGATAAGTGGGTATAGGAAGTCATGTTGCTGAGATCTATATAATTCTAAATATCCTTGAAATTCTTCCATTTAAAATTCAATTTGAATCAGAAAAGAAATAGGTGATTTATTGGGTTATCAAATGATACATAGTACGATACAGTCAAAACAAGGTATTTATATTATAGTAAGAAAAAATTAGATACCTCGGAAACAAGTCAAACTCATCAACGGACTCTCCAGACCCTCCCTTTCCATATAATAGATTTATGTTCATTTATAGGATAACAAGATAGTTAGAAGCCCTTTATTTTATCAATCCAATCGCTCTTTTGATTTTGAAAAAAAAAATCTCTTTATCAATATACTGCCTTCTTCTACACATTTATCTCTACCCCATAAAGGGGAATAGCTAATAGTTAGGACTCATAAGAAATTTCTAATCCACTCATCGGAAAAGCTTTTCCCGCACCAAGCACTAATATATTTTTAACGTCTAATTAGATGGGGTAATCATTCAAAAATGAAGAACAGAAGCTCGTTACTTTTTATTTCCCTAGAATTGGAACCTCTAGTAAGGCTCTACCCATTTATTCATTCGACCCCCCCAAAAAAATGCTTTTTTTAAAATTGAATTTAAACAATTGAAATAAGATTTTGGACCTATTCAGTAAGAATGAAATATTCTCAGAATTATCCTACGACATGCTGCTTTTTCCATTCATTCCTTTCAGGATCAGTCGTGGTCTTACAAACTCTACCGATGGTATGGACGAATCTGTTGCTTCATACAAATGTGTAAAAGATGCTAGCCGCACTTAAAAGCCGAGTACTCTACCGTTGAGTTAGCAACCCAAATAAACAAATTAGAATGTGTAGATACAATCAGAATCCCAATAAATAACGAAATTGAATGGTACAACACAATCAAACCATTAAAAAAAAAAAAAAAAAAATGAAAAAAAAACTCTAACTGAACATAATAAAAATGAACAAATCCGACGAAAATACAAAAAATTCTCAAATAAAAGATAAAATAAGGATAAAATCAAAGATTTTCAAATATTTATAGACCGCCTCTTGTCTCTCTTCTCTTATATTATCCATTAATTAGTATATATCGAGTTTAATTGATTAAAATCTTAATCAAAAAAGACTTCTTGTATGACAGAAAATATAAGAGCCTATTATTTGAATGAAATAAAATCTATGGAACAGGGATAAATAGATCCATTTATCCACGATCGGATTATATTTATTTGATACACTGTTGTCAATATGAATATTGAGAAAAGCATACGTATACAAAAGAGAAAACAAATTCTAAATCGAACTAACAATTCCGATTTCAATCAATTAAAATGAATCAAATTCAAATTATTTAAATTGAAATATAAAAAAAACGAAGGACTTGTGTTGGATTGGCACTATATAATATAGGTGGAAGACTAAATTAAGGAAGACGGAGGAGAAGTAGAAAAAAAAATGAGGTTTATTCAATAACTAAAATAAGCAGATTTAGTCCTTTGTTTTTTTTTTGTTCATAGAGTTCCAACGAAAACGGGGGTAATGTCAAATTTTTATGTCTATAGACCCCATTACTTCTACGTCATTTCTTATTTATTCACTTGATCTTTTTTTCTATATTTATTTTATTAATTGAATTTTGTTTGTTGATTAAGGCGAAGTTCCGTAAAAACCCCCGCCTTTTTTGAAATATCATGAACAGTTCCTGTAGGTTGAGCGCCTTTTTCAAGGAAGTATAGAATAGCAGGAACATTTAAATAGATTTGATTCTTTATCGGATCATAAAAACCCACTTTACGAAGATCTCTTCCCTCTCGTCGGGATCGAACATCAATTGCAACGATTCGATAAATGGCTCATTGGGATAGATGAAGAATACCCCCCCTAGAAACGTATAAGAAGTTTTCCCCTCGTACGGCTCGAGAAAATTAGAAATTATGTCTATGTATAGAATTACAATATCAAATATATATCCATAAAATAAAATCATCAAATTAATTAGACTATTGATTTTAGTACTTTTTTCTTATTCTTACCCAACAAAAAAGAAAATTAGTCGTATTTGCACCCTCATAACTCAAGTTGGATAACTCTGAAATAACTCAAAAGAGAAACCTTTTAGATATTTCATCTATTGAGCGGTCTCTAACCCTTTAATTGTCTGTCTTCTTTAGAATCCATTTTGATTCTTTTCTGATCTAGTTGTTAAGACAATTGAAAATGGTATTTCCTTGTTCCAGGATCTTTGCCTTGAATCATTGGGTTTAGACATTACTTCGGTGATCTTTAAATCCTTTCAAAACGGCAGCAACATACCATTTTTTGTGATTTCTTTCTGTCAAAGAATCATACGAATGTTTGATTCCTGCGTAATACACTTTCCTTTTGATTTGATCGAAAGAGTTTTACCAATTTCAACAAACTTTCCTTTTGAATTGGAAAGTTTCTCGAATAGGACCCTTTAAGTTTATGTATCGAAAATATACTTACGAAGCTGTTCCAATTTATTGATTGATACTAACCCTAGATTCTTGCCCCTGAAAAATAAATCAATACTTTCTACTCGAGCTCCATCCTATACTATATTATATTATATTATATCATACCCCCCCAAAAAAGAGAGTTACAGCGGAACAGAACAAATGATGTCGAGCCAAGAGCACTTTCATTCCTATATAATATATAAAAAAATGGTGGATGTAAGACTCCACAGCGGATCATGTCCTTCAAGTCGCACGTTGCTTTCTACCACATCGTTTTAAACGAAGTTTTACCATAACATTCCTTCAGTTTGGAACCCATATGTAATTGATTCAATTATGGAATCATGAATAATCATTAGTTCGGATAGAGATTAATAGAATTTAATATTGGAAATTCTATAAAAATAATTTTTTTTTTTTTATTATTTCTATTTTCTTATTTATTATTATTTCTATTTTCTTATTTATATTATTCTAAATTTGAGAATATTTTTCGATTATTGTAAAAATCAAATTAGTTAACTAAATTCTAACTAATATAACACGAATAAATAAATATAATACGAAGAAACAAGTTATTTTGAATCTGTATCTTCAAGTAACATAATAGTGGTAGCATAAATTCAACAATTTCACACTTCTTCAAGTACCAAGAACTCATAGGAGTTCGTTACAAAGATTGAATTGATTGAAAAATCTCCTATCCGATATAATTATTTGCATTTTGCATAACATAAAGTTTTACAGCAAGGACCTTTCGTTTTTTATCATCAGTAAGAGAGAGAGAAATTCATATTGGATTAAACCATCTGTGATTAAAAAAAGATAGATAAAAAAACACTGATGTAAGGGAGAAATTTTATGTTGTTATTTTTTCATATTTATACTGATTTATACTGTAAAATCGTTTGCGTGTTATTTGAACTCAATTAAATTTGTGAAAAAGATATGATTCCGCGGATTATGAAAAAAAAAAATAATAATCACATTCTATACCAATATTCGACTCTTAATACAGAAGGCTGTTCGAAAAGGCAATCTTTTATATATATTTTATTATGATATATTTTATATATATCAAAAAAAAATTAGAAATATATTATATTAATAGAATGTTAATATAATGATCACATTATATAATAATATATATAGACGGGGTATGCTCTGGGACGGAAGGATTCGAACCTCCGAGTAGCGGGACCAAAACCCGTTGCCTTACCACTTGGCCACGCCCCATTTATTTCTATTCGACACTAATAAACACTAATATTGGTACGGGTTATTCGTCAACTCCAGTCTAAATATCTATTATTTCTAAAATGGATTACTAGAATTTTTATACATGTAGACTATACATGTAGACATAGAATTAAACTGAATTTATTGATCATTACATATAATTCAATTAAGATATTGTACGAAAGTATGATTTATTCTATTCTCTTTTGATTTGAGATATAGAAGGATTTTTGATTGGGTGAGTTCAAATCAAAGAAAGTTTTTTGGTCTATCTTATTTATTTTTATTCATTTTTTTTTTCGTCTATCAATAATACCCTATTTATAATAATAAAATATAATAATAAAAAACTCGATTCAATTTATTAATAACTCAATCAAAATAAATACAATTATCCCCAAAAACAAAATGTTTGTTATGCTTAATATTTTAAGTTTGATCTGTATCTACCTTAATTCTGCTCTTTATTCCAGTAGTTTTTTCGTCGCCAAATTGCCCGAAGCCTACGCTTTTTTGAATCCAATTGTAGATGTTATGCCAGTAATACCCCTGTTCTTTTTTCTCTTAGCCTTTGTTTGGCAAGCTGCTGTAAGTTTTCGATGATATTTTTAATAAAGTCCCAGACAAATTCATGATTTATTCGAAAAAAATTCGTGGAATTGATAAGATCAGATACGTCTTACACTCTCAATTCAAATATTGAAATTCTTGTACAACCGCGACAAATCCGGATCACCCCACTTTATTTCTTGGTGTCAAAATAAAAAAGGGTAGGGTATGTGGTATAAAAGTGGAGAATCTATTCTCTTTTTTCCTAAAAAAAAATCTTGGAGATTGTGTAATGCTTACTCTCAAACTATTTGTTTACACGGTAGTGATATTCTTTGTTTCTCTCTTTATCTTCGGATTCCTGTCTAATGATCCAGGACGTAATCCTGGACGTGAAGAATAAAAAATAAGGTTTTCTTTGCTTGATTTTAAACTGTTATTAGTAAGATTTTATCTATTCCACTTCTTTAACTATATAATTTTTAACTATATAATAATAATAAAAATAATATAATAAAAAAGAGCTCGCGATAAATTCGAAAGAAAATGCCAAGTCATCAATGAAAACGGAAAGAGAGGGATTCGAACCCTCGGTACGAAAAACTCGTACAACGGATTAGCAATCCGACGCTTTAGTCCACTCAGCCATCTCTCCTCTCAATTGAAAAAGGATAATACTATGTTACATTATAAAAAATAAGGCTTGAAAACGCCCGTCATAGTATATACTCTTATTTTTTGATTTCGTGATTTCGTCCGAAGGGGCTTTTTAGTTCCACGGCCCGGCCCGGTCAGTACTTAGCCGGGCCCGCCCTTTTGTTCCAACAAATCATAAATCAAAAGATTTATTAAATTTGAAAAAAATAAATAAATAAAGAAAAAAAAATTGCTTGTTATTGCGATAAACAAAAAGAACCTTTTCAATTTTTATGATATATAATCAAATGGTATCGAATCAAAGTGCCATTTCTTTCTTAGTTAGTCCTTTTATTCCGGTTTAAATAAGAAAAAGGGAACTCTCGTTTCTTGCCACAACCCATTTTTGTGTTATGGCTTAAGTTCGAGACAAAACCTCGGGCAAAAAAGCACTTGTTATTTAGTTATTTTGTTATTTTTTGTTATTTAGTTATTTATTTTTTGTTATTTAGTTATTAAAGTGAAATGAATCCCCTTTTCCTAATCTCATTAGGTCCTCTGATACAAAAGGTAAACGCTCTAGTTTTCATGATTCTTTTCTGATCTTTTGTTTTAGTTTTGATTAGGGTCGACAAAAGGTCCATTTATATACAATAATCGGATTGTAGCGGGTATAGTTTAGTGGTAAAAGTGTGATTCGTTCTATAACCCCTTATATAGTTAAAGGGTCTTTCGGTTTGATTAATATTCATTCCGAACAAAAACTTTAGTTCTTAAAAGGATTGAATCCTTTACCTCTCAATGAAAAATTCGAGGAAGAATATACATTCTCGTGATTTGTATCCAAGAATCAATTTTAAATTGAAAAATTGGATTATGAGATTACGAAACATAATTTTTTTTTATTGGATAAATACTTCCAATTGAATGAGTATGAGTAAAGGACCCATGGATAAAGATAAAAAGTGTATTTCTAATCGTAACTAAATCTTCAATTTTTCATTTCTATAGGGGGAATTGAAGCAAAACAGCTATTAAACAATGTCTTTGGTTTACTAAAGACATCGATAAATTGTTTTAGCTCGGTGGAAACAAAATACTTTTCCTAAGGATTCTTTCAAATAGAAGTAGAGAACGAAGTAACTAGAAAGATTGTTAGAATATAAACCCCCTCCTTTCTATAGGGATCGTCTAGAAAGCGGGTTGTTCTGAATAGATTTAAACATAAAAGCTGACATAGACGTTATGGGTCGGATTTTTTTATTTCGTTCATGTCTGAATCTGGGAATTTATCCATCTTCCATAAAGGAGCTGAATGAAACCAAAGTTTCACGTTCAGTTTTGAATTAGAGACGTTAAAAATGATGAATCAACGTCGACTATAACCCCTAGCCTTCCAAGCTAACGATGCGGGTTCGATTCCCGCTACCCGCTTTTACTTTATCGTTATAATCTTTAATATTCTAAAAATGAAATATTAATATTATTAAAATATTAAATAAAAAAATTGAATGAATCGAATTAATGTAATGCATCATTGACTTGAATACTAAATTCTTGGAATTCTTTCAACTATTTTTCCGAACAAGAAATATGAAAATTGGAGTGAAAAGCGTCCATTGTCTAATGGATAGGACAGAGGTCTTCTAAACCTTTGGTATAGGTTCAAATCCTATTGGACGCAGTTTATTTCCATATATATATATTTTTTCTATTTCTATGTCACGAAAGATATGATATTTTGAATAACTTGAATAAGAGGCGCTCTTATTACATATTAATTATTTCTTTAATATATATTAAAGAAATAATTAATATGTAATTTCTACAATTTCTTATAGAAATTCAAATTCTATATCAAATTATATAAATGAAATTGTAAATTAATGTACAATTATATAGTATATAGTAGAAGTATATTAATAGTAAAATAGATACTATTTTTATTATTATTATAGAATATATATAGAATAAAAGATAGATAACTATATATAATAAATATAGAGTTTAAAGATTTTCGTTTTTATCTTTATATTAAGGATAACTTCTTATAAATTAAGAAGTTTTTTTTAGTTATTTATTAAATTTAGAATTGATAATAAATAATAAAGTTTATTAGAAACTATAAAGTCATAAGATCATAATAGAAAAGCATATTCTAAAGATTATATAGAAAGCTTCTAATTAATAGAAAGATTGATCAAGATTCAAAGTAATCACTTTCTTTATACTTGTTCCTGAAGTAGAAAACGTTCCATCTGATCCTGAATAGCCTCTTTCAAAAGGATTTCCGCTTCCTCGGTAAATGTCTTGGTAGAAGATATGATTTCTTGGAACTGCGGTTTATTCGTTTTTAAATAAGT